AAGAGAAAACGAAAAAAAGAAAAATCCGAACACTATTCTTTGTCTTTGTGGTTATAATGCTAAAAGATCAAGTCGGCTCATTAATCTTTTAATCTTAATTATTATAGGCCTCTTAAATCTTCTATTTCCCTTAACTATTTTTATTTTTCTTAATTTAGTATTTCTTTTTATTTGTATGTAATACCACCTTAATGTTGTTTTTTTTATTGATTGATAGGAATTTTCTTGTTAAGATCCTATAAATCGACTGAAACCTCAGATTCATACTAGAACCACGATGATTCAATAAAATCTTCAAACTAAGTCCAAAGATTGCATGAGTCAAAACCGTTGTATCATCGCTTATTTAATATAATGACTAAAAATAAAAAAAAAAAAAAATGGATCAAAAGTAAGAAAGAATGAATATACAAAGAGTTTGAAAAAAGAAAAATCTTTCAATTTATACTCTCTAACTCTAATCTCTAATTCTTTGAAATTTTTTGTTGTAGTCCGGTCGCGGGATCTCTCTCTCTATATTAAATATGAATCATAGTTGGACTAATTCGTAATCTATTTCATATATTCCGTGCTCCAAATACTCGAATAAATACCTGACGATGTAAAAACCCCATCTCTATCAAGATGACAGACCCATCCTCTGTACTATCAATAGGATCCATTATAACAAGTCGCACACTCATATTCCAAAAATACAGAAAGAAATAAATTCCACGATCGAACTACCAAAATAGAATAGGGATGGGCTAAAAAAATCCGAGATCCAAACGCTTCGCTTTGGATTGAAAAACGAGGACTTCACTATTCTTGTAAATGAAATCTAATTCATTGAAATTCCATCCAATAAAACAGAAGAATTATAAATCTCCAAAATAATAGATAAGAATATCGCAAATAAAGCCATTGCGACACCCATCAAAGGAGTAGTCCCCCATCCCGGAGCTACTTTACCATATTCCGAATTCAACGGTTTCAATAAAGTCCCTACAAAAGTTCGTCTTGGACCAGACTTAGAACTGCCCTCAATGCTTTGTGTAGCCATAAGTACTATTTTTATTTTATTTTGTATTGTATTAATTAAGATCTGTTGACTTTGTATAGCATTCTGTTGTAAATAAATTAGCATAGATCCATCGCGGTCTTGTCTTGAAATAGATAATAATGGAAACAGCAACCCTAGTCGCCATCTCTATATCTGGTTTACTTGTAAGTTTTACGGGGTATGCCTTATATACTGCTTTTGGGCAACCCTCTCAACAACTAAGGGATCCTTTCGAAGAACACGGGGACTAGTTGAAGGAAAGAGCTTCAAAATCTTAGGAAGCTCTTTCCTTCAACTAAGATAATGAAAAATAACTAAGATGATGAAAAATCATTTCATCTTTTTAGTTGGAACTTTAGGCGGTTCTCGAAAAAAGATAGCGAAAAAAATTATTCCTAAAGTCGAAACTAAGAGAAATGTATAAACCAATGCTTCCATAGATTCGATTGTGGTTTACAATTATAACTTCCATACCTGTTTATTTTGGATCACCTTCCAGCTAAAAAAAAAAGAGCAAGATTCAAAGAAAGGGTGGCAATTCAAATTAAAATATCGTCGGTACCTTCTTTCAAATAAAAAAAAATAGAGGAGGGGTGAAAAGTAAGAGATCAATGTTGTATCAAACTACTTGTCTTCTTGTAGTTGGATCCCCCAGTTTCTGGAATGCTCCAAATTCAACTTGAGCGTCTAAATCTGGATCAATCCCAGCAAAAACATCTCTGAACAAAGTTCGAGCACCATGCCAGATGTGTCCGAAGAAGAAGAGCAGAGCAAATGAAGCATGCCCAAAAGTAAACCAACCCCTTGGACTGCTCCTAAAAACACCATCGGATTTCAAAGTAGCACGATCTAATTCAAAAATTTCACCCAATTGAGCGCGTCTAGCATATTTTTTCACAGTGGCAGGATCGCTATAACTGACCCCATTTAGTTCGCCACCATAGAACTCAACAGTTACACCTACTTGTTCGACACTATACTTCGACTCTGCCCTTCGAAAAGGAACATCAGCTCGAACAATTCCGTCTCCGTCTACCAAAACAACCGGAAATGTTTCAAAAAAAGTAGGCATGCGGCGTACAAAAAGTTCACGCCCTTCTTTATCTCTAAAGATAGGATGTCCTAACCACCCAACAGCTATCCCGTCCCCATTGTCCATTGAGCCTGCTCTGAACAATCCGCCCTTTGCCGGATTATTGCCGATGTAATCATAAAAAGCTAATTTTTCAGGAATTTTAGACCAAGCTTCAGATAAACTTTGATTTTCGGCTAGCCCAGCACCAACTCTTCGATATATTTCTTGCTGGAAGTATCCTTGATCCCATTGATAACGAGTCGGACCAAATAATTCAATCGGGGTAGTTGCTGAACCATACCACATAGTTCCAGCAACAACAAAGGCTGCAAAAAAGACAGCAGCGATACTGCTGGAAAGGACGGTTTCAATATTTCCCATACGTAATCCTTTGTATAGACGTTGAGGCGGACGGACACTAAGATGGAATAGGCCCGCTAATATGCCTAATGTCCCTGCTGCAATATGATGAGAGGCTATTCCGCCCGGAACAAAAGGATCAAAACCTTCCACACCCCATGCCGGACTTACAGATTGTACCCTTCCGGTAAGTCCATAAGGGTCGGACACCCATATTCCAGGACCGTACAATCCGGTCACATGAAAAGCGCCAAACCCAAAACAAGCCACCCCCGAGAGAAATAAATGAATTCCAAAGATCTTGGGCAAGTCCAAAGAAGGTTTTCCCGTACGTTCATCACAAAATATTTCTAGATCCCAATACACCCAATGCCAGATAGCTGCCAAGAAGCACAAGCCAGAAAACACAATATGAGCTCCAGCCACACCTTCATAACTCCAAATACCCGGATTCGTTACGGTTCCTCCAGTGATACTCCAACCGCCCCATGAATTGGTTATCCCTAAACGAGTCATGAAAGGTATAACGAACATGCCTTGTCTCCACATTGGGTCGAGAACAGGATCGGAGGGATCAAAAACTGCTAATTCATATAGAGCCATCGAGCCGGCCCAACCAGCAACCAAGGCCGTATGCATTATATGGACAGACAGCAAACGGCCGGGATCATTCAATACAACAGTATGAACACGATACCAAGGCAAACCCATGGAAATACCCCTTTATCAACGAAAAATAGACACTATGTAACTTTATTGCACTGAAAAAACTATGTTATATATTTCCACTTTTCAGTGGATTATCTCGGGGAAAGGATTACTATTTTTATTTTAGTAATATTTTAGTAATAATGTAAGAATTCGGTTTGTAAGAAACAAGGGAAGCGGATCTATTCTATACCCGATAAGTAACAATACGCAATGGCAGGGTTGGCCATCTATCTTTATCTATGAGTGAATGCATACATATTTGTTCATCATTCAAAGGGCCTAATCGTATTTGTAAGAATTTGACTTTTTAAGTTTGTCTCCCTTTACTTTATTTAAGATTTCGTTTTTTTATGAACTTATCGAATCTAAACATAAAATATGATAAAGCCCAATCTTATTAACACTTTATGAAAAAAAAAATTCATTGTTACGCTTTCACATCAAAGTGATGAATTAGAGTATTTCATTTTTTTTTTCATTAAATGCCTATTGGTGTTCCAAAAGTTCCTTTTCGCAATCCTGGAGAGGACGATTCAATTTGGATTGACATATAGTGCGACTTGTCAGATATATTGGGTCATATGGGATTTTCCCGTTCTCCCCCCCGATCGGGATATACTCTGTTTCGCCCAAGAAAGATTGATTAAATCTAAATCATCAAAAATTGGGAGCGTGAAATAAAATTAAGTGCAATTGCTTTCCTTTTTGGGGTATACAGATTAATATTATCCAATTTAGAATAATTTATGGTTGGCTTGCTTGTTTGGACCAATAAAATGAAGTATCCAGGCTTCGTTTAGAAAAAACCAATCAGTAAAGTAATATATCGAGCATTACTACTTGTATCCTATTCTATTTAATTTAGAATTTATAAGTAGATAAGTTAATAAGTTATTAAGTAGATAAGTAGAAGTAATATCAAATTAATAATCATAATCAATGGAATAATATGATGAATACATTAAATATTCGGCGTAAAGCATGAAATGAAAAAAAAAAGGTGTAGCAAAAGGGTGTGGTATGGGGGCATTTTCCTTGCCCTATATGTGCAAATCAAAATCGGGCGGATCTTTACTCGGAGTAGAGCGCAAACCTAAAAGAATTGAATAAGACCCTTCGGGAACAAGAAAATGGCATCACGATTTGAATTGGATCACGATGAAAAATACATCAATGATGAAGTTAGTTTGATAAGTTTAATGAATTCTTTTTTAGATGTAAACACATCAAAACTCATCTTTCTTGAAAAATGGAAGAAAAGCCCTCCATTAGAATAGAAGTTAGACAGAACTCACTAGCAAAAAGGGGGGGGCTGGAATCTACACATTGATTCTTTTTTTTTCGCGATTTATTTGGTGAACCGTATGCATCAAAAGGTGCATGTACGGTTTATAGGGGGTAGTTTTTTATCCTAATCAATCGACTTTATCGAGAAAGATTACTGTTTTTAGGTCAAGATGTTGATAGCGAGATTTCGAATCAACTTATCGGTCTTATGGTATATCTCAGTATAGAGAGTGAGACCAAAGATTTGTATTTATTTATAAACTCTCCCGGCGGATGGGTAATACCGGGAATAGCTATTTATGATACTATGCAATTCGTGCGACCGGATGTACAGACAGTATGCATGGGATTAGCCGCTTCAATGGGATCTTTTATCCTGGTCGGAGGACAAATTACCAAACGTCTAGCATTCCCTCACGCTCGGCGCCAATGGGTTTTTATTTGAAAGAAAACTATGCCTTCGCCGTCTGAACTATAAATATTAAGTAATAATAGCATGGCATTTCGAATTCGATATAAGAAATTTTTTTTTCTTGTTTTTTAAAACGGTAGATTATGTATCGAAAGATTAGTATGAGATATAGGGATATTTACGATTTTATCTTATCTATCGGGATCTATTTCAGCGTCACAAACTTTTTTGTTTTCACGCCCGGGGACTCTTAACACATTTATGTTATCAAAGAGTACGAAAAAAAAAAAATTATATTATTTTTTTATTTGCATTTGAAAAAAGAAACTTTGGGATTGCTAAATCGCCTATGAAATAAAGCAACGGAACCACCATAGTATTTTTTTAACTCCTAAAAAAAAAGAAGGGCGGTTATTGTATTGTATTATTTACCGATCTAGGCATGAGAAATGAAATATTCTCTGTTTTTATTCAATGAAAGGTAAAAGTCAATTCTATTGTGGAGCCGTATGCAATGCGCAAACAATGCCTGTACGGTTGTTCAATTTTATCTTTTTTTTTTCTTATTATTCGTTATCTCTTCTCTTTCTCGTCACCGTATCAGCCGAGATAGAGTAACCATCGATTATCTTATATCCTCAGGGTAATGATTCATCAACCTATTGCTGGTTTTTATGAAGCACAAGCAAGAGAATTTGTCCTGGAAGCGGAAGAACTACTTAAACTTCGCGAAATCCTGACAAGGGTTTATGCACAAAGAACGGGTAAACCCTTATGGGTTGTATCCGAAGACATGGAACGAGATGTTTTTATGTCAGCCACAGAAGCCCAAGCTTATGGAATTGTTGATCTTGTAGCAGTTGCCTAAAAAATAGCAGGAATTTTATGCAATCGCAGTTTGCGATTTTATTTATTATTTTTATTCTTTTCTTTTTTTAACTATTAATATAGAAAATTAATATAGAAAATAAATAACTCATAATCGTCCGGTTAGGATCGATCTAAACCAGCCCATTATGCATACGATTCAACATGCCAACTATTAAACAACTTATTAGAAACACAAGACAGCCAATCAGAAATGTCACCAAATCCCCCGCACTTGGGGGATGCCCTCAGCGCCGAGGAACATGTACTCGGGTGTATGTGCGACTCGTTCAGATCATGGGTTCGGATAAGATAAAATAAAGGAAACCCTTTTTCTACTATCCGTGAGCAATACGGATGAATAGGATAGAATAGAAGAAAGCCCCTCGCTATCTAAAAAAACCATTTATCATACCCCTCTCTTGTGTATCAAATTTATGGTTTCCATTGGTGCATTAATCACCTCAATTTTCAATTTAAAATGAGAAAGAATTCCCATTGGTAGCAAATGATTAGTCGTTAAGCAGGGGAAATCTTATTTAAATTTAAATTAAAATAAAAAAAGGGCGAAAGTTATGCCCCTACTCTTGCAAGAACGGACTAACAGGGTCAGCCAATCCGCTAATTTTCATAATTAAATACCGTTACTGTATAGATAGATCTCGTTGTGAAAGAACTATTACTGGAGAATTCATGAGTAGAGCTAAAAAGTATGAACTGTACAAGTTAGCAATAGCATTGATTAAATGATTAAATGAGGAAAGGGGCTCCGGTGTATAGAGCAGACCTCACCGTTTAAGAAATAACCATAGAAACGATGGAACCCACTAATTTTTTAGCTATTTCTAGTTATTACCTTTTTATTCGGTTTTTGTTTGATACCCAATATCAATACAATTTTATTTTCTTTCTCTTTTTCTAGGCGAAATACCTAGAAAAAAAAAAAGAACAAATCGTGGTTGGGAAGGTTATAGTAGCAAAAGCCGTTGGAATTATTATTTTATACATTGGCAGAATCCGTTTTGTTAATATAGAAGGGGGAAAACGAATAACTGAAAGAAAAGAAATTTATTAGTTATTCATCAAAGTTTCGTTTATTCAATGACCAGAATTAGACGAGGATATATAGCGCGGAGGCGTAGAACAAAAATTCGTTTATTCACATCAAGTTTTCGAGGGGCGCATTCAAGACTTACTCGAACTATTATTCAACAAAAAATAAGAGCTTTGGTTTCGGCCCATCGGGATAGAGATAAGCACAAAAGAAATTTTCGTCGTTTATGGGTCACTCGGATAAATGCAGTAATTCGCGAAAGCGCCGTATCCTATAGTTATAGTATATTCATAAACAATCTGTCCAAGAGACAGTTGCTTCTTAATCGTAAAATACTTGCGCAATTAGCTATATTAAATAGGAATTGTCTTTATATGATTTCGACTGACATTAGAAAATAAGGAAAGTGGAAGGAGTACATCGGGATGTTTTACATACACGTTATTTCCGGGAGAATGAATTCCGAGAAGGTAGAATAGAAATTAATATGATAAAATAAGAGAATATGATCCGGTAGCCAAACTGAGTAAAAACTTGAATTTAGATAAAAAAACGATTTTTTTTTTCCAATTCGTTTTTTTCTTACAAGACGACGACAATCAAATCTAGATTTTCAGATTTTTCGAACAAAATATCAATTTAATTTGAGCTCGGATTCGAATTTTGATTTTGATTCAATTGAAGAGTAACTCTATTTTTTTCTAGTTCTAAGACCAGAAGTGCGAGCGACCAATTCGTTTTTTTCAAAATGTTTTTCATTATTAAGAAAAGGTAACAAAGATAAAATACGGGCTTGCTTTATAGCAATAGTAATTAATCGTTGTTGTTTTAAAGTTAATCGATTTACCCGCCTAGATAATATTTTTCCTTGTTCACTAATAAATCGAGTAATTAAACTTATATTTCTATAATCAATTCGATCCCCCGATTGGATCGGGGGCAAACGCCTACGAAGGGGTCGCTTGGACTTAAAAAAAAGTCGCTTGGATTTATCCATGGTTTGTTTAGTCCTTATTTTGAAAATCCTATTTCTTATAATTCTAAATCATTATCATTTTTGATCCGATCAAGTAAAATAAATAGGATTTTCCTTCTTTCTTGTTTATATTTCAATATTATATTTCAATATAGAATTTACAATATTGAAATTATTTACAATATTCAATTTATTAAAATTGTATATACAATTTTATAAATAGATTTTCTCTTCCCATATTATATGCTAATAGGATATTTTTTGTTAATATATCATTTTTCATCTTCCCTGTAAAGCCGCTATCGTTTCCGTCTATTTCTTTATCTCCCCATGAATTGTATGCTTGGAACAATAGGGACAGAATTTTCTCAATTCCAATCGATTAGGCGTATTGTGTCGATTCTTTTGAGTACTATATCTGGAAATGCCTCTTGGTTTCTTATTAACATTGTTTCGAACACAACCGGTACATTCCAAAATAATTCTTACTCGGACATCTTTACCCTTGGCCATGAGCCCCTCCCCCACCTTGGTTTTTTATTTACTCAACGTTTCGATTTTCCGATCTGAAGAGAAGAAGAGCGGAATAAAAAAAAATCGAAGTTGCTAGCTCGAAATCAAATCCAGAAATAAAATTATAAAAAATTTCATTGCACCCCAATATCCTAATAAAAAAAGTAATAAAATAATAAGTAATACAATGCTTTGAAAATATATTTAAATTAGAAGTTTAGTACGGTATTTCATTTAAACATCGTATATGATACTCTCGCCCTAGCTCCATTTTTATTTCCGTTTTCTTAATTGACGTTAATTTACTTGAAGACGGGGCCCGCGCTCTGAATTTTGCTGCGGTTGAATAAACTTTCTTTTATTCTATTTTTTTTTTTTATAAATAAAAAAAATAGAATAATTTTTATAAAAATAAAATAAAGAAGAGGAGGTAGCAGTCACAGATATTTAATTGTATCTCTAATCTTCTTCACACCCCCCGTTATTGTTATGTTAATAAAATAACTAGAATGAAAAAAACGGGAATGTCAACGCATCCGGGAAAAAGCGATTGATCTCTATCAATAGACCGGCTAAAGCCCCGAACCATAGAGTACTTATTACCGGGGCTACAGATAGATATGTTTTTAGATCTCGCATTTTAAATCCTCCTTATTGTAATAATTGTAATATAATTGTAATAAATAATATTTATTGTAATACCTAATGGTAATACATATATGATCAGATCAGATATATAGTTAAATAAAAAAGGATCAGATATATATATAAAAAAAAGCCACTTGACGTTTGGTTTGTACACAGAATCCAGAATTCAAATTGAAATGTACAACGCTTTGATCGATAAGATTTTCCTTTTCTTAAAAGAACAAAATATATATCTTTTTTCCTATTTTATTTTTTCATATACCATAGAATATCATATAATAAAATAAAAAAAAAAGTTTATTATTATATGATAAAAAAATGATATGAGATCAAAAAAAAAGACGAAATAGAAAGATCGAAATAGCAAGATAATATGTATATCAATGAAGAAAATAAAATAAGTATATAGAAAAGAAAGCAGGAATTCTCTACAATGACATTGTAATCCAATTGAATTGAAATGAAAGGGATGTAGCGCAGCTCGGTAGCGCGTTTGTTTTGGGTACAAAATGTCACGGGTTCAAATCCTGTCATCCCTACCTATCACTTCGCCTCAGAGCCATAACGAGGGTCCATTGAAATCAATAAAAATTGGACATGACATACCTACTCTTTAATTTCTATTTTATATCATATTATATGTGATCCTATAGCCTTTCAACATGTATTGTAGTTAAAAAAAAAAATAAAGACTTTTTTTTTTCCTTACAGTCTTTTTTTGTAATTTCTGTAATTTCGTGGTAAGAAAGCGCTCTTAGTTCAGCTCGGTAGAACGTGGGTCTCCAAAACCCAATGTCGTAGGTTCAAGTCCTACAGAGCGTGATTCCGTTCTTGTTTTTTTAGGTCGAAATTTTTACGTAAAAAATGGAACAGCAATCTGAATTTGACCTCCCTCTTTCTTGAATCCGAAGGAGGTCAGAAAAGCAAGGTATTAATTAATCAAAGGTCCAACTGATCACCACGTCTGTATTGTAAATATGCAGTTACGAATAATCCAGCCAAAGTAATAGGAATTAGACCTAAAACGATTCCAAATAGAAAAACTTCAATCATTT